ACATTCCCGCATTTCCGTCACCGAGCATTTTGAATTTCCCATTTATCAAAAAATCCCATTCTTTTCTCATTCTGCATTGAATCATATGAATCGATCTAGCAATGATGGAATTTCGATTCTGTTTACTGAATCACATGAAATTTTACCCAACTCCATATATATGGAATGTATGAAATACGTATGAACGGAGGAAAAAAGATGATTTTAGACTTAATTACTTAATTTTAGACTTAGTTAAATTGGAATTTCTAAGAGACAGATCCAAACGGAAAGGGATTGATAAATTCCACTTAGAATTATGGAGTTTTTTTATTTTGTCTAGAATAGAAAATTCACTTTATACCATTATTATGATATTACATATTCCAATCCGATTGGATATCAGAAAAATAAATGGATTCGGGATTTGATCCATTCACGGAGATAAAGACATAATAATCAGAAACAATATAACAATAGAAAGTTCATTTTTTGAGTACTTAACTCTTTCGTGAATTCCATTGTTCCAAAAATGATTTGCGGAGAACTCCTTTTTCTTTTTTTCGTAGAATTTTTATTTTTAGAATACGATTGAAGTGCATAAGAAGGCTTGTATTTATTAAACCCGCGCTGCTATAGCTATCTATCCATACATCGCTCTCCTTTATTGCAGACTTCTACTCGGGACAGCACATGTCGTACTCTATCAAAATTTCTATTTTCTCTTCAATCTAATCAATCAAAAATCTAATCAATCAAAATTGCAGTACGACAAGTGTGCGCCAATTCCCTATAAACAGGCATCATACACAAATAATATACCCCATAAGCTAACTGTGGAACACAACTTATGTTTGGGGTTTACATATACTAATAATTGACATTATAATTGAAATTGAGTTGAGAAGGTTTTTTTCAATAAAAAATCAAGACTGATTAGTTATATATCAATTTTGATTTTCTTATATCATTTATCATTACGGAAAGACAATTTGAGATGTAAATCCAAGAGTGGGTCATGAATTTACAGTCATATAGTTAATGGTTCCAATTTGTTCTGAATTTTGGCTTTTGTAACTGAAAAAAATTCCCATTTGGTTTTTTAATAGAAAAGAGAGGTATTTAGATATTGGGTGTTTTGAGATACTATAAAATTAATTGAAGGGAAGGAGCTGGCCCCCCCAAAAAAAACAAATAACAAATAAAGGGGAATATTTTCATCGATTTTGTATCGTTTTGGCGGCATGGCCGAGCGGTAAGGTGGGGGACTGCAAATCCTTTTTCCCCAGTTCAAATCTGGGTGTCGCCTGATTAACAAAAGACAAGACTCGAAATCCCTTATTCTTTATTCTCCTTTGCTGTTATAACTCGCCGAATTTTTCCCAGCAAAACACGCGTAGTCTTGAGACTTTCTTGATTGGAAACAGCTGGGGGTTCCCTTCTTTAAATTAAAGTGCCGTAACTCGTTGTATTTAGGATTCAAGGAAAGATTGTAGTAGTGGAAGGGCTATCATATCAAATAAAGAGTTACCGATTTTTTCCATTACTAATGTCGTGTCTACTGGCCGGGTCTTGAATTAGATTGGATGGATAATTGGCTTTTTTCTTTTACTTAATGATAATGAAGGACAAGAAAAATAAAGAATAGGTATCAGTATTCCTACATATATATATTAGTAGCATTCCCTTTGATACTTCAAAAGAAAAGCGTAACTGCAGTTTCATTTTTCATATTTATTGGACTTTCATCAAGGGTGTTGGGTCAGAATCCCCTTTTGACTCTGCACCAGTGATTCCACTATTATTAATAAACACTAATGGAATAATTCCTTCATATTCAGAGAGATAGGGGACATAATTCACATGGATATAGTAAGTCTCGCTTGGGCTGCGTTAATGGTAGTCTTTACATTTTCCCTTTCACTCGTAATATGGGGAAGGAGTGGACTCTAGAGATACTACGAATTGAGTTGGGGAATCAAATTGTATCACTTTTTTATAGATCGTTTTGCAAAGCATAAATAATCTTTATTAATTATTTAATATATTGAATTCATTAATTTAATTCAATTTCGAATTAAAAAATTGAATTAATAAAAATATCTTCATTCCGAAATTGTATTGGCTTTTATTTCTGCTGTGCTTTATTGACGCGTTTGCTATCATGGCTGAAGGATTCAAAATCAATAGAATAACCCTTTTCGAATTTCGAAATCCGAAGAAGTTGCCATAGAACTCCTTGGATTATCTGTAAACCGCGCAATCAATTACTTCTTTGAAATGCTAAAAAAAAGATTACTTTTTAATTTTCTATAAATTAGAAAATAATAAGAGTTGCCTCGCGATTATTTCAGATTGATTGGAATCAACAAAAATAAAATAGATAAAGGAAACAAATAGATGAAGCAAAGAAATAGAATTGAGATACTATGTACATTCCATATATTTAATTGATATTAACATTTATGAAGATCCATATACATATTGTAGATTGATCTCGATTCAGTTTGTATCTTTCTAG